TGTCTCATGTCTTTTGATTGGTGTTTATCCCCACAACATCTCGATTTTCTTACATACAAAGTATTTACTTGTTACTAATAAAGTCTAGCCACTGTTTTTCCTTAGATCCCTTATTTCACTCCGATAGTATCATAGATCGGGATCGATGCAGAGGAAATGAATGCATTTCTACACTATAAATAAAATTAAGTAAGTGGAATAGATAGAACATTGGATCATGCCACATCACTTATCTACGGGATCTTACGGAGCCTGTTCATGCATGACATGATTCGGGTATGATCATGGAAAAGATTCTCCTCAAACGAACCTGCCTATCCTCTGCTACATAGGGGGACTTACGTGGTGGTTGGATGCGGAGACACATTTGGTTATGAATTCCAACGTGGCGGATAAAATCATATATCTGCATGGCCCAATTAATAGTTCAAGTCACACACTCCCATAATCCATCCTCTCTTCGGAAAATCCACTTCAACTATTCGTATCAATTAAGAAATACAATACTTCGTAGTTGAAGAGAAGTATCCAAATAACATGTCTTATTTTTTCAATAATCCATATTTGTAGCAATGAAATAATATTGTTCCTTCCCGATATGATATATGATCAATTACAAATATCTATGATCTGTCTTCTCTATAAAGGACCCGAAATACCTTGCTTACGTATCATTGGAAAGTGCATTAACATAAATACGGCAGTAAGAAGAGGCAATACAAAAGTGTGTAAACTATAAAAACGAGTCAAAGTGGATTGGCCCACACTAGCACTTCCACGTAATAACTCTACCAAAGGCGATCCTATTACAGGAATAGCTTCAGGTACACCTGTCACAATTTTTACTGCCCAATAACCAATTTGGTCCCGAGGTAAGGAATAACCAGTTACACCAAAAGATGCAGTCAATACAGCTAAAACCACACCTGTAACCCAAGTTAATTCGCGGGGTTTTTTAAACCCACCTGTAAGATATACACGAAATACGTGCAGGATCATCATTAGAACCATCATACTTGCTGACCATCGATGAACTGATCGAATTAACCAACCAAAATTGACCTCAGTCATTATGTATTGAACAGAGGAAAAAGCTTCTGTAACGGTTGGACGATAGTAAAAAGTCATAGCAAAACCTGTAGCTACTTGTACTAAAAAACAAGTAAGTGTGATCCCCCCTAAACAATAAAATATGTTGACATGAGGAGGAACATATTTACTAGTTATATCATCCGCAATCGCCTGAATCTCGAGACGTTCCTCAAACCAATCATATACCTTATTGAGATAGGTAATCCAAAGGAATTCCCCCTCTGAGAACCGTATATGAGAATTTCATCTCGTACGGCTCAAGCGGAAACACACAAATACAGATTTCAACGGATATGTAATAGAAAGTTCAAAACTTCTTAGTCACTTGATTCGATTTGCCCCAAAGATACGAAGTAACAAAAATCCGGAATCTCTTCTTTGTGATGGCCAAAAATATCAAGTTGGCTCATCCGTCTTTCTTTATGTTGATCGGTACAGGCCTCTTGAATCTTCTCTTCCCTATTTTTTTATTTGTTATTTGATTTGTTGTTTTTTTGTGCGTAATGCAGATTAATAATAGTTTTACTATTGATAGGAATTCCCTTGTTGAGACCCTATGAATCAATTGAAACCTCAGATTCATACTAGAACCACGATGATTTAATCAAGCAAAGCCTCAAGCTAAACTCAAAGGTTCTCTGAGTAAGAACCGTTTGATGATCACTTATTCAATGAATGGATGTAATGACTCAACAAAATCTAGAGAAACATTTGTCCTTTGTTCAAACTGAAAGAAGAAAAATCGTTTGATTTAGGAAATACCTATTTGAATTTTTTTTGAGTCCGGTTGCGAAGTCTGAATAGTAAATAGTAGGTATGAATCATAGTTCAAATATTTCTTTTCTTGATCTATTCTATATATTCCGTGCTCCAGATACTAGAATAAATATCCGACGAGGTAGAATCATCTTGATAGAGATGACAGGCCCATTTTCTGTATTATCAATAGGATCAATTATAACAAGTCACACACTCATATTCCGGAAATACCGAAACAAATAAATCTCACGGTCGAACTACCAGAATGGTCTAGAAATCCGAGTCTTTCTTAAGTAAAGTAATTTTTTTGATTGAAAAACTAGGACTTTCTAGTTTTTATGAACCTAACTCATTGAAATTCCATCCAATAAAACGGAAGAATTATAAATTTCCAAAATAATAGATAGGAATATCGCAAATAGAGCCATTGCGACCCCCATAAGTGGTGTAGTCCCCCAGCCCGGTGCTACTTTACCATATTCCGAATTCAATGGTTTCAATAAATTCCCTACAGTAGTTCGTCTTGGCCCAGATCTAGAACTACCCTCAACGGTTTGTGTAGCCATAAAATACTATTCATTGGTTGAGATCTGTTGACTTTGTATACCATTCCGTTGTAGTTGTAAATAAACGATCTTATCGTAGATCCATTGTGATCTTGAAATTATCTAAAAATGGAAACAGCAACCCTAGTCGCCATCTCCATATCTGGTTTACTTGTAAGCTTTACTGGGTACGCCTTATATACCGCTTTTGGGCAACCCTCTCAACAACTAAGAGATCCATTCGAAGAACACGGGGACTAGTTGAAGTAATGAGTCTCCCATATTGGGAGGCTCATTACTTCAATTGAGATAATGAAAAATTATTTCATTTTTTTAGTTTTAGTCGGAACCTTAGGCGGTTCTCGAAAAAAGATAGCGAAAAAAATTATCCCTAAAGTCGAGACTAAAAGGAATGTATAAACCAATGCTTCCATAGATTTGATCGTGGTTTACAATTATAGCTTTCACACCTATTCATTTGGGATCATTTACCATATAAAGAAAAGTAAAGAGTCAAAGAATAAATGGTGATTCAAATCAAGATTTCTCCGGTACCTTATGTCAAATCAAAAAAAAAAATAGAGGGGGAGGCGAAAGATACCAGAGCAATGTTGTATCAGACTACTTGTCTCCTTGTAGTTGGATCCCCAAGTTTTTGAAATGCTCCAAATTCCACTTGAGCATCCAAATCTGGATCAATACCAGCAAAAACATCTCTGAACAAGGTTCTAGCACCATGCCAGATGTGTCCAAAAAAGAAGAGCAAAGCAAACGTAGCATGCCCAAAAGTGAACCAACCCCTTGGACTGCTACGAAAAACACCATCGGATTTCAAAGTAGCCCGATCTAATTCAAAAATTTCACCTAATTGGGCACGTCTAGCGTATTTTTTTACAGTAGCAGGATCACCATAACTAACTCCATTGAGTTCGCCACCATAGAACTCGACAGTTACACCTACTTGTTCAACACTATACTTTGATTCTGCCCTTCTAAAAGGAACATCGGCTCTCACAATTCCGTCTCCATCTACTAAAACTACCGGAAATGTTTCAAAAAAAGTAGGCATACGACGTACAAAAAGCTCGCGCCCTTCTTTATCTCTAAAGACGGGGTGTCCTAACCATCCAACAGCTATTCCATCCCCGTTGTCCATTGAGCCTGCTCTGAATAATCCCCCTTTTGCCGGATTATTACCAATGTAATCATAAAAAGCTAATTTTTCGGGAATTTTAGACCAAGCTTCCGATAAACTCAGATTTTCGGCTAGTCCGGCGCTAACTCTTCGATATATTTCTTGCTGAAAGTATCCCTGATCCCACTGATAACGAGTGGGACCAAATAATTCGATTGGGGTAGTTGCTGAACCATACCACATAGTTCCAGCAACAACGAAAGCTGCAAAAAAAACAGCAGCGATACTACTAGAAAGTACAGTTTCAATATTTCCCATACGTAATCCTTTGTATAGACGTTGAGGCGGACGGACACTAAGATGGAATAGACCCGCTAATATGCCCAATGTACCCGCCGCAATATGATGAGAGGCTATTCCTCCCGGAACAAAAGGATCAAAACCTTCCGCGCCCCACGCTGGATTTACAGATTGTACTTTTCCAGTTAGTCCATAAGGATCGGACACCCATATTCCAGGACCATACAAACCTGTTACATGAAATGCGCCAAATCCAAAGCAAGCCACCCCTGAGAGAAATAAATGAATTCCAAAGATCTTGGGCAAATCCAAAGAAGGTTTTCCCGTACGCTCATCACAGAATATTTCTAGATCCCAATACACCCAATGCCAGATAGCTGCCAAGAAGCACAAGCCAGAAAACACAATATGTGCCCCTGCGACACCTTCATAACTCCAAATACCCGGATTCGTTATAGTTCCTCCTGAAATACTCCAACCACCCCACGAATTGGTTATTCCTAAACGAGTCATGAAGGGTATAACGAACATACCTTGTCTCCACATTGGATCAAGAACAGGGTCAGAGGGATCAAAAACCGCTAATTCGTATAGAGCCATCGAACCGGCCCAACCAGAAACTAGAGCTGTATGCATTATATGGACAGAAAGCAATCGACCGGGATCATTCAATACGACAGTATGAACACGATACCAAGGCAAACCCATGGAAATACCCCTTTATCAAAGATAAATAGACACTATGTCACCTTATTTTATCGCATTGGAAAGGACTATACTATGTACCTAAGTACCTAACCTTTTCAGTGGATTCTGTATGAGAAAGAGTTAATATTTATTCCGTTCCATTGAAAATAACGGAACAATTCTGTTCATAAGAACAAAGAGAAGCAGATCTATTCTATACCCGATAAGTACCAATACGCAATGGGAGAATTGGTCCCATTTTGTGGGAACGAATGCATAGATACTTGTTTATCATTCGAACGATCGATTGCTCCGTTCGTTAAAATTTTTCTTTATTCATTCTATCTTACTCTATAAACCTTCCAATCAATCTATCTAGAAAATAGAATAAACAGAAAAAAGGATGAAGACAATAAACCCATTGTTACGTTTCCATATTAAAGTGAAGTATAGTACTTAATTTTTTTTCTTTAATTTAATGCCCATTGGTATTCCAAAAGTACCTTTTCGGAATCCTGGAGAGGAAGATTCAGTTTGGGTTGACGTATAGCGCGACTTGTTAGACATATTGGGTCATATGGGATTTACCCGTTCTCTCCCCCGATCGAGATATCCTCCGTTTCGCCCAAGAAATATTGTATTGAGATTGAGTGAACCATCAATCATTTGGAGCGTGAAGTACAATTCGATCAATTTATATTGGGGATCAATATTATCAATTAGAAGAATTTATGGTTGACTTGGACTGATAAAATAAAGTCTCCAGGCTCCGTTCAGAAAATACCAAATTGGTAACAAATTGATAATATATGTACGATTACCACTTGTATCATAAACGACTCTTATACTTACTATAGGAGCGATCTCAAACTGCCAACCAATGGAGTAGTATGATGAATACATCGAATAGTTTGGAGAAGACATGAAACAAATTGAAAAAGAAGTCGTAACAAAAAAAAGTGGTACTGAGATCATTTGCCCTATATGTACAAATAGAATTCGGGTAGATCTTTTCCCGGAGTAGAACAAACATGAACCTAAAAAAATGGAAAGGGCCCATTCAGGAACAATAAAATGACATCGTGATTTGAATCTCGATGAAACAATACATCAATGAGAGGTTAGTTCAATAAGTTCAGTAAATTCTTTTTTTTTTTTTTATAGGTAAGGGAACAAAAACTCATCTTATGTTTTTTGAAAAATAGAAGAAGAAAACCCCCTTCATTAGAAAAACAAAAACCTGTTACAGAAAAAAAAGAAATAGAACTGGAATCGACACATTGATTCTTTTTTTTCGCAATTTTTTTTTGAACCGTATGCATCCAAAGGTGCACGTACGGTTCCTAAGGGAACCCATTTTGTTCTAATCAACCGACTTTATCGAGAAAGATTACTTTTTTTAGGCCAACAAGTTGATAGCGAGATCTCGAATCAACTTGTTGGTCTCATGGTATATCTCAGTATAGAAGATTTTACTAGGGATCTTTATTTATTTATAAACTCTCCCGGCGGATGGGTAATACCAGGAATAGCCATTTATGATACTATGCAATTTGTGCCACCCGATGTGCATACAATATGCATGGGATTAGCCGCTTCAATGGGATCTTTCATTCTGGTCGGAGGAGAAATTACCAAACGTCTAGCATTCCCTCACGCTTGGCGCCAATGAGTTTTTTTATTTGAAAAAAAAAGGAATACTATGCCTTCCCATATTGAATATGAATAATAAGTAATAATAGCATGGCACTTCGAGTTCGATATGAGCAAACCATTATTGTTTTTTTCATAACATGAGATTTTATGTCGAGATAGTAGTATGAAACAGAGGTCATTTCGGATTTGATCTTATGTGTTGGGGGTACATTTCAGCGTCACAAACCATTCTTTTCCACACCAGAATTCTCTTTCTGATATTTATGTTATAAAAGAATAAAGTACAAAAATGAAAAAAAAAAAGATCATTTTTTTCCTTATTTGATCGTATCAGAAAGGAACTTTGGTATTGCTAAATCACAGACAAAATAAATATATAAAGCAACGGAACCATCATAGTATTTTTTTTACTCCTACGAAAGGAAGGGTGGTAAATGGATCATTCAACGATCTGGATCGGATGGATTCTATTTCTTTCTTCAATAGAATAGAAGAGAAGAAAAAGAAAATTCCATTGTAGAGCCGTATGCACAAAAGATGCCCGTACGGTTGTACAATTCTATTTTTTCTTATATTTTTTTATCCCTTACTTTAGCCCAATCATGCAAGATAGAAGAACCGTTCATGATGTTATATCAATATCATCAGGGTTATGATTCACCAACCTGCTAGTTCTTTTTATGAAGCACAAGCAGGCGAATTTATCCTGGAAGCGGAAGAACTACTGAAACTTCGCGAAACCCTCACAAAGGTTTATGTACAAAGAACGGGTAATCCTTTATGGGTTGTATCCGAAGACATGGAAAGAGATGTTTTTATGTCAGCAACAGAAGCCCAAGTTCATGGCATTGTTGATCTTGTAGCGGTCGAAAATGAAAATACTAGGAATTTCATGTAAATCCATTTCAAACCATAATTCGAATTTTCTGCGATTTGATATTGAATAGAAAAAAAAATTCATGATCATCAATCATCAGGTTAAGATCGATCTAAACCACCCCATTCCATTCTGGAATTCTATATATACATCCGACATGCCAACTATTAAACAACTTATTAGAAACACAAGACAGCCAATAAGAAATGTCACGAAATCTCCCGCTCTTAGAGGATGTCCTCAGCGTCGAGGAACATGCACTAGGGTGTATGTGCGACTCGTTCAGATCATGAGTTCGAACAAATGAGACAATTTTCCAGTATCAATGACCAGTACCAATGAATAGGATAGATAGAGAAGATCTATCATATACCTATAGTTTGGAATTTATGGTTTACATTGGTGCAAATCCAATCACCTAGATTTGAGATGAAAAGGAATTCTCCATTGGGGGCAAATGATTATCTATTAAGCGGAGGAAATGGTATTATAAGAAGCAAAAAGGGGATACTCCTATTCTTGAAAGAACGGACTAAGAGGGTCAGCTACCTAGCTAACTTTCATAATTAAATGCCGTCACTGTATGAATAACTCTTATTGTGAAAAGAACTATTACTGTATAATTGATGGGTAGAGCCAAAGAGTGTGAACTATACAAGTTAACAATAACATTTGATAAAATAAAAGAAGAGGCTCCGGTGTATAAAGAGGACCTCACCGTTTAAAAAAAAAAGTAACCATAGAAACGATGGAACCCCCTATTTTTTTTTTATTGGTATCGTTAGAATTTCTTATTTCCAGGTGAAATGCCTGGAAGGAATAAAAAATTGTGGTTGGGGAAAGTCATAGTAGCAAAAGCCATTGGAATTTATATTTTATATATCGGAATAATCTATTTGTTATTAATTGACGGGGGGTAAAGGATGACTGAAAGAAGAGAAATCAATTAGTTATTCATTAAGGTTTAATTTGATTCAATGACCAGAGTTAAACGAGGATATACAGCTCGGAAACGTCGAACAAAAATTCGTTTATTTGCATCAACCTTTATTGGGGCTCATTCAAGACTTACTCGAACGACTACTCAACAGAAAATGAGAGCTTTGGTTTCCTCTCATCGAGATAGAGGCAGGCAAAAGAGGGATTTTCGTAGTTTGTGGATCACTCGAATAAATGCAGTAATTCGTGAGAATAAGGTATTCTATAATTATAGTAGATTAATACCAAATCTGTACAAGAAGCAATTGCTTCTTAATCGTAAAATACTTGCGCAAATATCTATATCAAATAAGAATTGTCTTTACATGATTTCCAATAAGATTATCAAATAAAGGATATGATATTCTAAAATATAATACAGAAATGATTGAAATTGAAACAGAATTCCCCGGAGAATGAACTCCGGGAAGATAGAATAAAGAAAATTAAGTAAGATAAGTAATAGGAATGAACGAACATGTTTCAATAAAAAAAAATTTCTTCTTCCCCCACTTTTTTATTTCTTATAACACAAGAAATAAATCGGGATTCTAGACCTTTTGAACAAAACATCAATCTGAGCTTGAGTTCCGATTGGAGTTTTGAGTCAATTGAGGAGTATGTTTATTTATTTCTGGTTCTAGGACCAGAAGTTCTGGGGATCGACTCGGCTCTCTCAAATTGTTTCTCATTATTAAGAAAAGGTAACAAAGATAAAATACGAGCTTGTTTTATAGCAATAGTAATTAATCGTTGTTGTTTCAAGGTCAATTTATTCACCCGTCTAGATAATATTTTTCCTTGTTCACTAATAAATCGACTAATTAAACTCATGTTTCTATAATCGATTCGATCCCCCGATCCAATTGGGGACAAACGCCTACGAAAGGATCGCTTGTATTTACGAAAAGGTTGCTTGGATTTATCCATGGTTTATTCCTTATCTCTAAAATTCTATTTCTTTATTCATTTCAGATCTGACCAAAATAGGCTTTGATTCACATCGTTTATATTATACATATCATATATAATACACATCATATGCATGTATATATATATATATAAAATATATATAAAATCGGGTTTGGTTTGTATTGTATATATTATGTATATTATATATGTTATATTATATATTATATTATATATTATATATGTTTTATATATGTTAAGTTAAATATGTTTAAATTAAATATGTATATGTTTAATTTAAATATGTTAACTTAAATATGTAAAGTTCTTCCTCTTCCTGTTCCTTGGAAAGATCGCGCACACGTTCCGTTCCATCTATTTCTTTATTTCCCCATGAATCGTATGCTTGTGACAATAGTGACAAAATTTTCTCAATTCTAATCGACTGGATGTATTGTGTCGATTCTTTTGAGTAATATATCTAGAAATACCCGGCGATTCTTTATTGACACCATTTCGGACACAACTGGTACATTCCAAAATAACTCTGACTCTGACATCTTTACCCTTGGCCATGAACCCCCTTTTGATTTGGATCGACTTAACTTCTTCTATTTTCGACCCGAACTGAAGAAGAATAAAAGAACAAAAAAATCAATAAGAAAATCAATAGAAGTTACTAACTTGAAATTCAATTTTCATTTCTAAAGCTAAAGATTTCGTTGTGTTGTATGTGTTGTAATTATATAATTACAATTAATATTAATAGAGTAATTAATATTAATAGAGTAATAGTAATAATAAGTAATAGTAATAATAATAGTAATAATTAATAATAAAGTAATAATTAAGTAATACAATTTCTTTCTAACTATCAATTATTCCTATCTTAAATCCCAATATTTCATTTAAGTATCTTCTTTCTATGCTATGATTTCGTGGATCCTGCCCTAGATCTGGATACACATTTCCATTTCTGTTCCCCCAAATTCGATCTTAGATTCACCAGATTTTTGTCGAGGTTCAATACACTTTTTCTTTTTCTTTCCTTCCTATCCTCCTATCCTAAAGAACTGAAAAAAAAAAGGAAGGGGCGAAATTTTAGTCACGTAACGTAGAATTGTATCCCTAATTTTCTTCATTTCTTCGCATATTAATAACTAGAATGAAAAAAAAGGGAATGACAAGGCATCTGGGAATAAACGATTAATTTCTATCAATAGACCTGCTAAAGACCCAAACCATAGAGTAATTAGCACAGGTGCCACGGAGAGATATGTTTTTATATCTCGCATTGAAAATCCTCCTTCTTTATTGTAATACATATATGTATGGTCAGATGTTGTAGTTCAAGATCATTTGTATTTTTTTTTACTTTACGCGGAATTCCTAACTAAAATAGATATGTACAATGAACCAATAGATGAAATTTTCCTGTCCCTAAAAAAGAAAAAGATGACCCCTTCTTCCTGAGCATTTCCAATAAATTTTTATTCTTTTTTTATACGATACACTTTTATACGATACACCGATAAGATAAATTTAAATTTTTTTTTATACGTTAGGTTTCAGATGTATAAAATTCTTTTATTATATGAAACCAAAAAGAAGAAATGACAAGAAAATTCTATATAGATAGAGGGGAAAATAACAATGTGGAAAACAAGACAGGGATTTTGTACAATGACACTGTACAAGAACTTTAAAAAGGGATGTAGCGCAGCTTGGTAGCGCGTTTGTTTTGGGTACAAAATGTCACGGGTTCAAATCCTGTCATCCCTACCTATTACTTCTCTTATGGGCAGTAACGAGGGATTAATTAAGATCGATTTAAATTGGACATAATCTTTCATTTTTGCATGCTATACGTATGCAAGATATGTTTGGGGGTAAAAAACCCTTTTCTTTACACTACAGTCGTATCTCCTGTAATGTAATAAGAAAGCGCTCTTAGTTCAGTTCGGTAGAACGCGGGTCTCCAAAACCCGATGTCGTAGGTTCAAATCCTGCAGAGCGTGATTCCGTTTATGTTATGTCGAATCACAATAAAAAAACTTAACAAAAAAAAAGTTTAATTGAAACTTGAATTTGACCTCCCGCAGGGAGGAGGTCAATCAAAAAAAATAAATGTTACTCAATCAAAGGTCCAACTGATCACCACGTCTGTATTGTAAATATGCAGTTACGAATAATCCTGCCAAAGTAATAGGAATTAGACCTAAGACGATTCCAAATAGAAAAACTTCAATCATATTTCGGTTTTTTGAGGGGATAAAAAGATGGGTAAGATCTATCCCTAAATATTAATCTGAATTATCCGTGAATCTCAATAACCAAGAATTGGCAATTGATGTGGAAAGGAACCATGGAACACCTGGAATCTCAGAGAGATATTCATTTTTATGAATTGTTCATTCAATTCATTTCAAATAAGTCGTATCTTATTCAAACCAATCAATAGAGCTGGGGTTATAGTTAAAGCAGCCAGTAGAAAACCGAAATAACTAGTTATAGTAGGCATGAAAGAGCTAAATTAGATATGTTCTTTTGTTACATATGTTGATAAAACACTTACCTAAGTTTCAATTTTCTCAGATACAACAGTAACGGTAAGAAAAAACCAATTGACAGGATTAGTTTAGTTCAATTGAAAGTTCTTGATTCATCAGCTGTGACATCGATCGGTCCTGTGATTCCGAATCGACAGATTCATTGTGCAATTCGTGAGTTGAGTAAAGTAATAGTAATAAGAATTGTGTCGTGTAACTTCATTCAAAAATGAAATTATATTTAAGTAATTTTGGAATAAAATAAAAAAATTGGATTTGAAAAGAACTTCAATTTTGATCATTTCTTTTCTTTTTCAATAAAAAGGATCTAATCCTTTTTAGGGCGAACGACCTGATATTACCTTTTACTTATTTTTTTTTAGCTCATTGGATTCAGTACATTAATAGGTTGGTTAATTGGCCATAATATCTCGAATGAGAAGAAAAAAAGTGCCCTACGATATATCGAAACGATCTATCAAAAAAAAAAAAAAAAAAAAAACCTTTACTTTCATTTTTATTCTTTTTTGGGGGTCCAACTAGATTCAAAGACGAACAACTTCCATTATCCTTTTAGGTTCTATATTCTGTCTTTCCATATCATGGAGTTACATACTTGTAGTTCGGTCAAGAAAGAACCTTTGTTTTGCATCTAATGCAACCCTTGTTGCATCACGAATATTGATTGTTCCAACTATGTTCTCTTTCTTTCATTAAATATTATCTATTCTTGTATTTTGTATTTATTATAGTATATTTATTGTACGACCAACCAATTACTTGAAATGAAATGAAAGATTCGAACAAAAAAACTTTTAACCAAAAAAAGGGTTTATAGATTTCACATATAATTGAAATGTGTGAATATGATAATATCTTTCATGAATTATTAGAACCCATTGATTCATACTTTTCCAAGATCTTTACTTTCTATTACGAAGCCAATAATGGAAACACCTTATAAGGAATTTGAGGAATTTTCTATTGATCTATTGAATAACATACAGTTATGC